TATCCTATTTTTAAGATACTTCTTAATTGAATTCAATTTGAATGGAGGTGATTTGGATTGATGTAAGTACAGGATTACTTTTATCTATTCTCGAAAGCAAAGGTTAAAACTTTATCTTTATATTATTAAATATTACATTATTCGAATAAAAATTGATTTGAAATGAAAATCAAGCCACGACCCTTACGAACCAACCGTTCTTTTGTATTGACCAAGCAAAAACCTCATTCCTTTAACTGCAAAAAAATCTAAAAGCTATTTTTTTTTGAATTTTTAAATGTTTTGCGAATCAAGAGTTTTATACATTGTTTAGTTGAGATAAATTCGAAGAAATTGTTCGAATTGTGTAATCTTCAATTATTGATACAGGTAACCGGCCTAAAGCAATTTGATTATAATTCAATTCATGACGATTATAAGTAGAAAGCTCATATTCTTCGGACATTGATAAACAATTTGTTGGACAATACTCAACACAATTACCACAAAATATACAAATTCCAAAATCAATACTGTAATTAAGTAATCGTTTTTTTCGAATATCAGTTTGAAATTTCCAATCTACAACGGGTAGATCTATAGGGCATACACGAACACATACTTCACAAGCAATGCATTTATCAAATTCAAAGTGGATTCGACCTCGGAAACGTTCTGATGTAATCAATTTTTCGTAGGGGTATTGAATAGTTACAGGTAAACGATTCGCGTGGGACAGGGTAATCATGAAACCTTGACCAATATACCTGGCAGCTCGTATTGTTTGTTGACTAGAGTTCAAGAACCGAGTTAGCATAGGGAACATATCTGAATATCTATAAATAAGTTTACTGGTTTCTTTCTCTTGTTTGAGACAAGTTATGAAGAATAGAATATTCTATTCCTTTACAGTGAAAGAAGCTGGAACGAAGTTGTTAATAATAGATTACCTAAAGAAATAGGTAAAAGAAATTTCCATCCAAGATTTAATAGTTGGTCCATTCTTAGTCTTGGTAACGTCCATCTTGTTGCAATAGAAATAAACAAGAACAAATAAGTTTTAGCCAGTGTAATAAAGATACCTATTATTGTTACAAAAACTTTCCCTCTTTTATTTATGTCAAAAATTTCAGGACTAAATAGGTTTGGAATAGAAAGATTCCAACCCCCCAAGTAAAGAACTGTTACAAATAACGAAGAAACTAGTAGATTTAGATACGAAGCAACATAAAATAAGCCAAATTTTATACCTGAATATTCGGTTTGATAACCAGCTACTAATTCTTCTTCTGCTTCTGGTAAATCAAAAGGTAATCTCTCACACTCGGCTAGAGAAGAAATTAGAAAAATGATAAACCCTATAGGTTGACGCCACAAATTCCATCCCCAAAAACCATATTTTGATTGTGTTTCAACTATATCAACTGTACTTAAACTGTTAGATAATCATAGTCGACAATAACATCACTGTTCTCGTCACTATTACAGAACCGTACATGAGATTTTCACCTCATACGGCTCCTCATAGGTCACAAATCAATATAAGAACCTTTCAACTTTATTTATCTTGATGTATTTGTTGATGTGTTTGTAAGATCGATAGAGAATCAAATTCTTATCCTAAGGCCTATAATTAGACTAATGGAATTCTGTCTGCTAGATTTATAATAAAATAATAAAAAAGTGCTTCGGAATTGATCTCATATTTTAAAAATTTTCATTTTTCTTTGTTAATTAAAAACTTTACCCTTGAATGAAAAAAATAATTTTTAGAGGAATATCACATAGATATTTCAACCTATCTTTTTCTCATTTTCGATTACGAAAAAGCATTTAGACATTGCATTACATAACAAGAATTTTATTTCGTTCCTATTCTCCTTTCTCAGAAAAAGAAGCATTATTCGTATTATCAAAAGTAAAAGATTTCTTCGTTTTGATAGTTATTTACTTAATCAGTGGACAGGAACATACTCTGGATCGAAATCATGGGGAGTACTTCTTAATCATTTCTACCAACTTAAAGCCCCAATTCGAATTACTTTTCTATAAAAAAATATCCTATTGGATAATTTAAAGAATCTCCATTACTAATCCTTTGTGTATCTTGGTCTTCCTAACCATCCACTTATTTTTTTTTGAATCTCTCATTAGGGTAATACCTCTATGGTAATAGTATAGAAAAAAACCCATACAATTGATCTTTTAAACCCGCTTCAAGCCATGATGACTAATCAGCCAATCTTGGGGTAAACAGCCTTGACTGCTTATGTTTACTTTCACTTAATTCTTGTACATAGGAAATGAGATTGAATTCCTTTAACAGCAAATTTAGAAGCCGTTTTATTTCACTCATATAACTATCTGGTTTAATTCATCAACCTAATGATGAATAAAAAAATAGATATTCAAATCATTTAACTTTCTTTTTAGAAAGAAAAGAAATGGAGGAATTTTTATGTCTTACCGAATCACACGTAGAGATATTGATAATACACATAGAGTTAATGGTATTTCATAACTAATTGATTGAGCAGCAGCCCTTAATCCACCTAAAAAGGAATATTTATTATTTGATCCATAGCCTGACATAAGTAATCCAACGGGAGCAAGACTTGAAACGGCGATCCATAAAAAAACACCAATACTAAGATCAGCTAGAATAAAGCGATAGCTAAAAGGAATTATTGAATAACTTAGTAAAATGGATATGACTGCTATGGATGGACCAATACTGAATAAACGAGTATCTCCTCTAGACGGAAGAAGATTTTCTTTGAAAAGTAGTTTTGTACCATCTGCTAAAGCTTGAAGCATTCCCAAAGGACCTGCATATTCGGGTCCAATACGTTGCTGTATCTCTGCAGATATTTCTCTTTCTAACCAAACAATTACTAGTACACCCAGTGTGATTCCTAATACAAGAATGAAAATAGGGACAAGCATCCATACGAGCCCATAAACTTCTTTTAAGGATTCCAATCTGAAAAAAGAATGAATAGCTTCTATTTCTGTTATATCAATTATCATTTCAACGATCAACTTCTCCCATAATGATATCTATACTACCTAGTATCGTCATAATATCAGCCAATTTCATTCTTTTAACTAACTGCGGAAGAATTTGCAAGTTGATAAACCCCGGCGGTCGGATTTTCCATCTCCAAGGAAAAACACTCTGATCTCCGATCAGAAAAATTCCCAATTCTCCTTTTGGTGCTTCGACTCTTACATAAAGTTCTTGCTTGGATAATTCAAAAGTTGGAGAAGGTTTTTTACTAATAAATCGATATTCAAAATCATTCCATTCAGGGTCTTTTATTCTATCAAAGCGCCGGCTTTCTAAATTCTCATAGGGCCCCCCTGGAATTCCTTCCAGGGCCTGTTGGATAATTTTTATGGATTCTGTCATTTCGCCGATTCGTACTAAATAACGAGCTAATGAATCTCCTTCTTTTTGCCATTGAATCTCCCAATTAAATTCGTCATAACACTCATAACGATCAACTTTACGAAGATCCCATTGTATTCCGGAAGCTCGTAGCATTGGCCCCGATAAACCCCAATTTAATGCTTCTTCTCCGCCAATAATACCTACGCCTTCAACTCGTTCTAAAAAAATAGGATTTCGTGTAATAAGCTTTTGATATTCAGCAACCCCAGTTAAAAAATAATCGCAAAAATCTAAACATTTATCTATCCAGCCATGAGGTAGATCAGCAGTGACTCCTCCGATACGAAAATAATTATGCATCATGCGCATACCGGTAGCAGCTTCGAATAAGTCATATATCAATTCTCGTTCTCGCAAAATATAGAAAAAGGGGGTCTGTGCCCCAATATCTGCCATAAAAGGGCCAAGCCATAACAAATGGGAAGCGATACGACTTAACTCCAGCATAATAGCTCTAATATAGCTAGCCCTTTTAGGTACTTGAATATTGCCTAGCTGTTCAGGTCCGTTTACGGTTATTGCTTCTGTAAACATAGTAGCTAAATAATCCCAACGTGTTACATAAGGCAAATATTGTATAATTGTTCGATTTTCCGCAATTTTTTCCATTCCTCTATGTAAATAACCCAATATAGGTTCACAGTCAATAACATCTTCACCGTCGAGAGTAACGATTAGTCGAAGAACACCGTGCATTGATGGGTGGTGAGGGCCCATATTGACTATCATGAGGTCGTTTCTTGTAGTTGGTGTAATCATAAGTTTTTCCCGAGTCAGTCTTCCATGCATTGCTGAAAGTAAAAAGAAATTCATCAAAATTTAAACGACTAAGCTCATCAAGACTAAGCTCGTCAAATGATATCATGCTTCAAATTAACGAGTTTTTATTTCTCGAATATCCAACTCATCAATTAATTCTTTATAGCGTCCTCTATTTCTTTTTGACAAATAGGCTAGTAGTCGTTGACGTTTTCCCAAAATTTTTCGCAAACCTTTCTGAGATGAAAAGTCTTTTTTGTGCAATTCCAAATGTGAAGTAAGTCTCCTTATCTTAGTGGTGAAACTGAATACTTGAAATTCAACAGACCCTCTATTTTCTTTATTTTCTTTTTGAGAAATAATAGAAATTACTGAATTTTTTACCATAAAAAACTCTCCTTTCCCCTTGTACAGATATGGATTTTACCGATCAGTAATAAGTATAAGTAATAATAATGCCATTAATTTTGATGTGGTATATACAATAATTTAATCCAAATAACTCCTTTCTGAATTCAAACCAATCAATCGAATTGGAAATTGGATTTAGATAGGAATAGAAAAAGATTGGTACATTTTTGCATCGAAGAATTTAGACCTAAAATTAAGAAGTTTCTATTGATTCATTTGGAAAACTAATTGAGATATTATTCATAATTCATTTCATATTGAATACTAGAGAATACTAGAATGAAATGTGAGACAAGAAAAGTACGTGATCTGTATATTTGTTTACTTTCATATACCCTATATTATATATAGATTAATATAGATTATATATAGGGTATATAGAAATAGGGTTTAGGTTATATATAGAAAAATTGTATTATTCACAGAATTTCAATCGCGGATACAGATGTATTCTTAACATACTGAAACGACTGCCATTATTGGTATCAAACCAATAACGATTCATACAAGCTAAATCTTCTAATCGATAATTAGGCCAAAGAAAGAACTTTAATTTCATTAATTGATTTTTCTCTCTATCAAGATAATTATTGTCATGTGAAACTCGGCTGCTGTTTTTTATGTTCTTTCTATTCCAAAATACTGGATTTCTATATGTATAATTTTCATTCTTTGAATTGAAACAAATTAGAATTCTCGCTTTTCTACGACGTTTAAACGATAAAATATTTTCTGGAACAAGTAAATCAAAATGATTTTTGTCTCTATTTTCATTTATTCTTTGATGTGGTGAAATTGTTTCATCCAAATTTGTCCTAGAAACATATCTTTGCTCTTGATATTTTTGATTAATTTGATGCTTACTCTTATGAAGCAACGAAATACCTACGGTTTGGTACATAATAAATTGTCCATCTTTTTTTCCAGACAAACGAAGTGGTTCTACAATCAATACCCCCCTCTTCATTAATTCTGAAAGAGTTAAATTACTTTGAATCGGCATTCTATCCAAATTGATTTCTCTCTTTTGAATGGAGGTTATAGTCATTTTTTTTGGATCTATCAGTCTAAGCAGAAGACAATATGCCTTGATATTATTGATCATTCTTTGATTTAAAGTTGTGCACCATTTCAATTGAAAAACCAAATAACGTTTCAGGAAGAAATCTAGTTCTGCTTCTGTATTGCTTTTGTATTGTTTTCTCTTTTTCCCCTTTTTTATGTCCAAGCTTGCATAATTATCTTCAATATCTTTTTGTTGTGAGAGAACGGATCCACGATCTCCTTGACTTATGGGTTCTTTTTCTTCTTGATTTCGATGCTTTTTATTCGAGGCTATCAACAAATTAATCTTTTTCTTTTCATTAATCTTTTTATTTTCACTACTATTTAAATTTAAAAGAAGTAATTTGCTTGGTATAAACCAAGGTTTTGTTTTATATGCCTTATAAAGTAACACAAATTCTGGGAAGAGCCAAAATTCCAGATTCGATATGGGGCGCTTTAGTATTTTTTCATTCATTCCCATCCAATCAAAAAATCCTTTGTGGAGGTTTGGTGAATTGGTTTCTGGAATCATAAGATAAAAAATATTTTTTTTAGAAATTATTTGAGAATTGTTAGTAGGAATTTGAGTATTTTGATTCCTATTGGTATCAATAATGATCCAGGTCTCAATATCGGCTTTTTGGCTAAGATAAAAATTGAAAAATTTCCAATCAAAGTTTTTTCTATCGACCGATTTTTCCATATATGGAATATCAACCTGTCCTAGATCATTTTGAATAGGGATGTTCCTCAGTATATCAAAAAAGGCCTTTTTAGGCCTGTTATAAGTATAATAAATTTCTTGGTTCTTATTTTCTTGAAAGGGAAATCTATAAAAAAAACATTCCGTTTTATTATCATAATTAATAAATTTATATGATAAAAGATTATATCTATAATATTTTCGAAAATTACTTTTTTCATTGGATAATAAATATACTTTCGATTTTTTTTTGGAACCAACCAATTGGTCTTTTTCATATGAATGCCGTTTGCTTAAATTTTCCTTTTTAACTATACAACGCTGGCGAACTCTATTTCGCCATTTTTCTGGTATTAATCTAGACCATCCGATCTGAGATAAATGGTATTGATAATGTCCTTTTAACCAGTTTTTCCATTGATTCGTTTCATAGCTTGGAAGTTTTTTATTTGCTAATTTCGAATGAATCATTCCTTGTCTTTCAAAAGAATCCTTTATTTTAGACTTAAGAAAAGGGGGGATTCTTTGATATTGAACAACAGATCTTACCGAGTTCCTAATTTGAATTTGTGATAATTTGTAAAATACATATGCTTGTGACACGTAGGATAAGTCATAAAAAATACGTGAATTTTCTTTAATATTACTAATATTATCAAATGGCTTTTTTATAGTCGAAATAAATGTAATTGGAGTTTTCTTTTTTTTATTAATTCTTTCTTGTTTTCTTTCATTATTGTAAATCGATTTATCAATAATTTTTTTTGTTACTTTAAGAAAAAGTTTTGTATTTATTCTGGGAATATTAATGATAGATAAAAATAGATCTGTGTAGATTTTTTCAATGAAAATTTTAAAAAAAGGGGGGAATTTATAGATTAATCGAGCATTTCTTCTTTTTAATATTTGCCATTTTTCGAATCTTTTAGCATTAGAATTTGTTTTGTTAGGACTAAGATTATTTATTCTTGGAGTTACTTTTTTTTTCTCTTTTGAGATTCTTTTTATTTGATTTCGAATTTTACTTGTTCTATCAGCGAGATCCTTCGTTTTTTTTTCCGTCAATGAATAATTTGACGAACTCGGAGATGCAATTTGATTAAATGATTCGTGAATTATCTGATTGCTTATCATGGAATCTTTTTCT